AAGTTTATTCTTCGTTTCACGGTATATTACGAGTAAATATCAAATCCTTGCCCAAACACCCACTTATTTAATCCATCGGTGCCCTGCCGACAGCTTCATACGCAGCTTATTCTTCGTTTCACGGTATCTTACGAGTAAATATCAAATCCTTGCCCAAACACCCACTTATTTAATCCATCGGTGCCCTGCCGACAGCTTCATAAGAAGTTTATTCTTCGTTTCACGGTATCTTACGAGTAAATATCAAATCCTTGCCCAAACACCTGCTCATCTTACCCATCGGTCCCCTGCCAACAGGCTGCATATGAGTCTGTCCACCATTTCATGGTATCTTACGAGTAAATATCAAATCCTTGCCCAAACATCTGCTCGCCTTACCCATCGGTGCCTTGCCGACGAGCTCATATGCAGCCTGTTCTCCGTTTCACGGTATCTTACGAATAAATATCAAATCCTTGCCCAAACACCCGCTCACCTTACCCATCGGTGCCCAGCCGACGAGTTCGTATAAAGCCTGTTCTTCGTTTCACGGTATCTTACGAGTAAATATCAAATCCTTGCCCAAACACCCGCTCACCTTACCCATCGGTGCCCAGCCGACGAGTTCGTATAAAGCCTGTTCTTCGTTTCACGGTATCTTACGAGTAAATATTAAATCCTTGCCCAAACATCTGCTCGCCTTACCCATCGGTGCCCAGCCGACGAGTTCGTATAAAGCCTGTTCTTCGTTTCACGATATCTTACGAGTAAATATTAAATCCTTGCCCAAACATCTGCTCGCCTTACCCATCGGTGCCCAGCCGACGAGTTCGTATAAAGCCTGTTCTTCGTTTCACGGTATCTTACGAGTAAATATCAAATCCTTGCCCAAAAATCTGCTCGCCTTACCATCGGTGCCCTACCGACGAGTTTGTATAAAGCTTGTTTTCATCTTACAAATCAGTATAAGCAAACATCAATCAAATTTCTTCACACTCTAACCTCAAATCTACCAAAATTCAGCCCTCACCCCCATAAAGCTAATTTCCCGTCCAATGGCCCTATAAAGTAAATCTCTATTCATCAAACCTATCTCTATCAGAAGATCTTATTTTCCTCCCAAATTTACAAATTTTTAACCCTAAAAAATAAAAATTTTCCAAAAAAACCACTAAATTTTTTTTTAACAAAATCAACGGACCATAAAATTAACCCCTAAACTCTTATAAACAGAACTTTGTTTCCCTACAAACTTTCAAAACTAAACCTAATATTTCAAGTCCCTAAAAACACCTCAAAACTTACCCGGTTGATCTTAATTTCCTCCTACCCCTAAATTTGATTAATTTTCCACCTAGCCCCCTAAAACCCCTAAAATTTCACAAATTTTAGAGGCATTTTTTCGTTTTAGCCCTAATTTACCAAATTTTCACTCACACCAATTTCCCTATCATTTTCCCTTCTTCAACTGGCCTTATCGGTTCTGCCCTAACACTCAATATTTGAACGCCTTCTAATTCAGCCAAATTAACAAAAAATAGTAATAAACAATAATCAGGGTAAAAGGTTTTCCCATTCCAGTTCAAAACACCAGCCGTTTATAATTATTTAATTATATACTAACATATATTGAACAAAAATTTAAGAGTACATTAAATTTGGCTAATATTTAATATAATGAGATAATTTATTTTAATAAAACTAATGGATTGGAAATATAAGGAGTTTTTTTTTTTTTTTTATATGTAAAACATTTATATTATTGAAATTTTTAATACTTAATAAATGATTTATGATTAACTAATTATGAACTATAACAATTTATTATATTTAATAATAGATTTATAAATATATTATTAGGATCCAGAAATCAATTCTTAATATTATATTAAATACTTATATATCCTCTTTTTTTTATTTAATTTTATATAAATATATATATACATTCATATACTTTAGATATTCATTAGATAAGTTATTATACATCTATATATTATAAAAATTACGTATATATATATGTAAATTTTTTAATAAGGGCCCCTTTTAAATCAACGTAATTTTGAAAAATGTCAATTTTGAATACATTTGCCTTTAAATAACAAAAAATAGGTAAAAAAATCGATGTGCAAAGTATGCAAAAAAACCGTTTTCGCCGGGTACCCCCCCCAAAAACACGATTTTTAGAAAAAATTACATTTTACTAAACCATTTTAACTAAATTAAAACCCTTTAATTATACCAACTAGAGTTAGAGCAAACTTAAGGGCTTCAGTAAGATTTTATGAATCTTCTGAAAATCCCGTGTAAAAGTTAGCCCCATTTTTGGCCCTCCAACCCCCCCCCTCGCTACCCACCAACTACATGAATAACTCATACCAGC